CTTCAATATCCACGGGCTTATTAGCTAAATGGCAATTGGCACATACAATTCGTCCAGTTGCTTCTCGTGGGTTTTCATAACCCTGCTGCGCAAAAATGGGATATGCATTTGAAATGGATGCCCGAGTTATTACATATATCATGATCGATACAGAAATCGATTGAGTCATCTGTTCCTTTACCCAAGAAAAAGTATTTCTATTTTGCATGTCCAATCATTGATCCCGGAATTTCTACAATAAATTAGATAGGTAGCTAGTATAGTTCCCTATACACGAGTCTGTCATTGTACTGGGATAATTGTACTGGAATATAGGACGAATACCTTGAAGAGCTAGAAATATAAAGAATTAAGTAAGATTGAAAATGCTTTCTTTATATACGAAGAAAGATTCTGATTTGATTGATATCAGGAGATCAAATGAGTTCTTCATTCATTCATTGAATGATAAATAACTACAAGTGAAGGAGATACACGATTTAAATAATAGAAGATCCAATATTTCACAATTGTATCTAAAATAACTGGAAAAGTGGAAACAAGACTAGATATAATTTGATCGTTATGAACCAATCCAAAATCGTTGTAGACCGAACCAATCATTAGTTCCCAACCATGGGTCGAATGAAATCCGATCCATAAATCAGTAACTAAAAGAATAAAAAAAGCTTTTATTGTGTCACTTAAGTTATAGAGGAATTCCTGAATCCAAGAATTAAGAATGACAAGTTCTTCATTACCCAGAATAAAATAACCACTTAGAATAGCGAAACAAATTATATTTGTCGAGAAATCCAAAATGATATGGAGATGATATTCATTGTGTGTTTTGACCAATTGTATCGTTTCCTTGTGTATTCCTATACGAAGTTTTTGTATATGCGTTTCCGGGTACTCCTTTATCATTTCATCCAAGAGGAATAGTTCTTCCAATTCTATGAATCTTTCTAGAACGTTTTTCTCTTGAATATCATTCAAAAAAGTTTCGGATTTCCCGGTATTCCACCAATTAGTAACCCAAGGTTCCAGACATTTATTAAATGAGAGAGAGACCCACCAGGGCAAAAATATTATGGATGAAATATATGGGAGGGAGACCCAGGCTTTCTTTTTTTTTTTCATTTTTATCCTAAAAGGACCCTTATTCCATTTCTATATTCCTTTCCTTCTAGACCCTAGATCTAAATTATTACACAAAAATAGGAAATAGACCCGTTGTATTAAAAGGGAAATTAGCAAGTTTTTTTCCATTTTTTCTTCAGTTCATTTCAAAATACTTCAATTGGTACGCGCAAGAAATAGGCCAATTCGGCAGCTTTTTGTTCAATTTCTCGTGGAGTAAAATACTCATCAGTACGAGTCAAGGGAATGGCTCCTTGGCCTCTGATTTCCATATAAAGGACACGACGAGGATAAAGACCCTCTTTAACCTCCATTCTGATTGATTGTATATCTCTCATAAGTAAGCGAAGGAAGATGCGACGATTTATTCCAGGAAATCCCCAACGAAAAATACACACTATTCCTTCTTTTCTATCGAATCTGTCATAACCACTACCTACATTCCATGAAATTGTGCACCACAAATAGGAGCTAATGAATAGACCTGCGATCCCATAGAAAGACATCACGATCCCTTGTGGAAAAAAAACAATTTGCTGAGATGGAAATACGGATATCAGATTCCTACCAAGATAACTGGAAGTTCCAACCACTAAGAATCCTAGTGAACCTAAAAAAAGGATACAGGCCCAGAAAAAATTACTTGTTTTTCGAGACCCCATTATAAGTTCTATCCATATATGTTCTGATCGCCAATTCATACTCTACTAGATCCAGTTGCATTCGATTGGAATTGAGAGAATAACCCAAATGAATTTTACTTTCTTGATCCCGAAGTAACTTTCATTAACTAGCACTATTCTGATGTAAACCGTTAGAAGTAATTTGTTAGATACATTGACTTTCCATTTAAATAAAATATTCGCCGATCCATTTTTTATTTAACCAGCTATACCTGCATATACATGCATTTATGCGGATATCATGTATCCGCATAAATGCATAATAGTTCTTTCATTTGTGTTCGTAAAGAGTCACATATCGTACCATATTACACTAAAAAAATATCTGTATTATGATCCAGTGTTGAAATAAATTGATGAGATTTGGTCCCATCGGATCTAGACAATCTTATTTTTTTGGACATGAAGAGATAAAGAAGCCATTGCAATTGCCGGAAATACTAGGCCCACTAAAGGCACAAAAATAGAGGGTAAGTTGAGATCTGTCATAGAATGGGTGCCTCGATTTAATATTTCTATCTATTAGAAAGAGAAAGATATCTTATGATATGATAAGTATATCTATCCTAAGTATATATCATAAACTGTATTATATTTAATTTATAATATTATTTATTAAGTGCAAGGAATGTAGAACTAAATAAGATAAGTGTACCTATTCATCTTTCTACACGAATATGTATGATAATTCGCTTTATTAATAAATTTTATTATTCTTTTCCCATCCTTATTTCTTTCTATCTTTCTAATCTAATAAGGAGTTTTTTATGAAAATAAAAGATTTTATTAGGAGTTTGCGACTCTAACTAATTCGATCCATCCAACAAACGGGGATTCATAGTAAAAAATGGGGGTTATCGATAGATATAGAAATAACTTCTATTCTCTATTTTATATTTATTTCTTTTTATTTTGATTTCGATATTTTTTTTTATTGTCTATATTAATACGTAAGAAGGCCAGATAATTTTTTTTTTATTTTCCCTAATTCTAATTCCTCGGAGGGAGAAATTAATTCACTTTTTTATCCTGTTGATAGAAGGTTCGTGATTACTAATCATGAATAGAGGTAGGATAAAAAAATAGATCTGGAGGAAAAACGAAAAAGTAATTACCCGAAACTTCTAACTCTTATTACAAGTAGAACTTATGTCATCAAAGAAACACCATCCTTTTTTCGTTTTTTTTGATTACGATGAACTAAATATTTGTTCGCTACAAATAACTGAATTTAGTACTATACTTTATTCATTTTTTTAATTTTTATTCAAGGGAAAGAAACCGTGGAGCTGAAATAACTCACTCAGAACACCTTTTAAAGGATTACGTGGTACAATTGGGTCAAATAAGCCTTTATGGAATAAATACTCAGCCGCTTGTGAACCATCGGGTACTGTCTTATTCAATGTTTGTTCAATTACTCTTTTGCCCGCAAATGCAATGTGGGCATTAGGTTCAGCAACAATGACATCTCCCAACATACCAAAACTGGCTGTTACTCCACCGGTTGTAGGAGATGTAAGGATTGATACATAGAATAATTTTTTATTTGATTGATAATTATATGAAGCGGAAGATATTTTAGCCATTTGCATCAAACTCAAACTTCCTTCTTGCATGCGCGCTCCTCCAGAAGCACACACAATAATGACAGGTATAGATCGATTAGTAGCATACTCGATCAAACGGGTGATTTTCTCGCCTACTACAGATCCCATACTACCTCCCATGAACTTAAAATCCATAACTCCAATTGCTATGGGAATACCATTTAGTTGACCTATGCCTGTTTGAACAGCTTCAGTTAAACCTGTCTTTCTTTGATAAGAATCGATATAATCTCTATAGGGTTTCCCCTCTGAATGAAATTCCATGGGGTCCATAGAGACCATATCTTCATCCATAGGATCCCAAGTCCCCGGATCAATCGAAAGTTCGATTCTATCTGAACTGCTCATTTTCAAATGATATCCACACTGTTCACAAATATTCATTTTTGACCTAAAACATTTTTTATAATTTAATCCATAACAATTTTCGCATTGAATCCATAAATGTCTGTATCTTTTTTTTCTACCGAAATCATTAGATCTTCTTCTTATATTGAAATCACTGCCATTTTTACTAGTTCTTATACCAGAACTCCCACTTTCACTACCAGTTCCAATTTCAGTACAAATGAAACTATAAATGTAACTGTCACTGTAATTGTCGGTACCACCCGAAATGGAACTATTAATACTGACTTCAAAACGAAGATAATTATCAATGCAACTATTAATGTGATTATTCCAACTAGATTGAGTATCATAGTTGGAATGATAATAGTTGTGATTGTTTCTCTTAGACCCATTATTTAAATAACTAGAAAAAAAACTTTCTAGTTCACTCAGAAAATAACTATCATTGTCAATCTCAAAAATCTGATTTTCAATATCAAAACATACAGAAAAACTGTCACCATTACTATCCCTAACTAAAAAAGTGTCATCAGAGATCAAACTCCAAATATCCCTGATATCAAATAAATAATCAACATTTCTGAAACTATAACTGTCACTATCACTCCGACTAGGAATGTTTTTCTCCGTACTATTTAGAATGGGTTCTTCACTTCCACTGGTATGTCCAATAGCATCAAGACTATCCATTGATTTATTTAGTCCACACCTATGTTCTAACTTATCGTTAGACAACATCGAATTGAACCACCATTTTTCCATAGAGTGTTCTTGCCCCCTATTTGATGAAAATACAATAGATGAATAGTCATTCCATGAATAATCATTTTACTATTTTATTTCCTATCAGGAATTAAGCATATGAATCCAATCATTAAGATTGTTAACTAATAAGATAACAATAACGTAACAAGTGAGTATTGAAAGAAATGATTTTTTTTTTTGGGGGGGGGTCCAAAGTATCACTTCAATATATTGATAGAATCTTTTTCTCAATTAAAAAATATAAAGACAGGTTTCTCTCATGTCATGTACTACAAATTCTCATCGAAAAGAAAAATGGTTGTTTCTTCCTATAAATAAGGAATTCGTTCTCGTATAATCTTGTATCGTATAATCAAATAATAAGTTTCTATTCCGACATGGAAAGAAAAGACAATATACAGGATGGGTAGAAAGAGCCCCTCCTTTGGCTTGATCTATAGCCTGAAACTACGGGATATAAAATGATCCA